TAATGTATTTAATGAATCTAAGTGGAATAAGCAAAGTGGATTCCTTGTTGATTAGTTGAGTTCCAATGAAAACCACACAATTGAAGGAAATGTCCGAATTTGCTATTTAGAAAATCAATAAACTAAGGTTTTGTCGTTCTAGATATCGGATTCAACGGAAACAATTACAGCAGTAGGGGGGGGAAATCAAAAAACAAGTCGAGCAAAATTATACAAAGTTATATACAAGTTGCTACCCCCCCCTTAGTCTTTCTTTAATTGAATTTCGTTTGATTAGACGGAAGTTACTTAAAAACTTCCGCTTTCTTTAAAAGATTCTGAACAGTTCCTGTGGGTTGAGCACCTTTTTCAAGGAAATATAGAATAAGAGGAACGTTTAAATAAGTTTGATTCTTCATTGGATCATAAAACCCCACTTTTCTAAGATCTTTTCCTTCTCTTCGAGATCGAACATCAATTGCAACGATTCGATAGACGGCTCATTGGGATAGATGTAGATGACCAACACCCCCCCTAGAACCGTATAGGAAGTTTTCTCCTCGTACGGCTCGAGAAAAATGATTTGCTTCGAAGTTTTGTCTATGTATGCAATTCTAATAAATTAAATGACAAATGGGCCTAGAAAATCAATTAGACTCTGATTTCAGTCTTTTTTCCTTCCTGAAAATGAAAAAGAAACCATTCGTACTCATAACTCAAGTTGGATAACTCTCAAATAGCTCAAAGGAAAAATCTTTAGTCACTTTCATTTATTGAGTGGTCTTTAACCCCTTTTGTTTGTCTTTTGTCTCGTTTCAAATTCTATTTGGATTCTTTAGTCTGATCCAATTAGTGAGACTATCGAGACAATTAAAAAGGTCTTTCCTTGTTCTCAGATCCTTTATCCTTATTTTAAATCATTGGGTTTAGACATTACTTCGGTGCTTCTTAATCCTTTCAAAGTGGCAGCAACATACCCCCTTTTTTTTTGATTTCTTTCTATCAAAGAATCCTACGGACAGTTGATTCACGTGTGATACACTTTGAATCGAAAAAGTTTGCTAAATTCTAACAAGTCTTGCTTTTGAATTGGAAACTTGCTCGAATTGGATCCTTTCGATTTCTATATATGGAAGATACGTTTACGAAGTTGTTCCGATTAATTGGCATTAACCCTAGATCCTTGCCCCCGAGAAATGAATTAATCCTTTCTACTCGAGCTTCATCGTGGACTATTTACAACCCAACAAAAAATCGAGTGTAACAGAACAAACAATGTCGAGCCAAGAGCACTCTCATCCTTAGATAAATCAAAATGGTGGATGGAAAAATCCACAACGGATCGTGTCCTTCAAGTCGCACGTTGCTTTCTACCACATCGTTTCAGACGAAGTTTTAACATAATATTCCTCTAATTTGGAACCGGTATGGAATTGATTCAATTATGGAATCATGAATAGTCATTGGTTCAGTTGTACATAGACATCGTAATCTAGGCTTTTTCTTCTATATATGATAATATGATATGAAACGATTTTTCTGAAAAAGTCTTAGCAAGACAGCATCTTTCACATACATAAATAATATATAGATAATAGCAAGAAATCGAAATAAAATATATAAACGAATAACTTTTTTAATCTGCATCTTCAAGTGACTCAACAGGATAGATTAAACGATTTCCTACTTTTTGAGTACCAAATAAAGATTCCACTTACAAGCAATCATTAAAAATATTTAATAAAAATAGTTCTAATTGAAATTGAAAAAGTTTCCTATTTAGACATCATTATTTAATTTGATTATTTCATTTGAAGAAAATTGGACAATAAGCATGACGTTTGATCTTCATAGGAAGATAAGTCTTTCTTTTTGAATTGACTCATCATTTTTAAATAGATAAAAGAAAAGAAAAACGAAATACAATTTTTTTTCATGAGATGGATAAAAAAATAATCTAAGTTAAGATTTGAATCTTTATTCTTTTCGTCTGATTACGAAAATCAAATTACGAAAATAAAAAAAAATAAGGAGGGTTTTTCGTATCTATCAGATAGACTGAAGAATTGTCACTGTTATAGATATTCTATAATATAGAATTTAAATAATTTAAGGTATCAAAAATCTTTTTCACAAAAACCGAAAAATTATTTTCATTGAAATAGAACGATACATACCATATAAGCGAAATATTTCCTCATTTTATATATTTTAGATGATATATATTTATAGATTTTGTTTAACATGGGATTAAGTAATATTTCACAATAATCGACTCTTATCATAAAGTGAATAAAAGGGTGATAGGGGAAATCACCCCTGCCTCAATTGTTCTGTAGATTTCCAATTTTTACTTAGAACCAAACACGAAATACCTAAATAAAATGAGATTCAAAGAAAATATATCGGCTCCATAACATATTTCTATATGATATGTAACTTGATCATTTGTTAATGAGATTCGAACAGACACAGATATTAAAATGAATACGGATTTACTCCTATCCACTGACCTACTTCT